CTTCTTTATTTTTATTATTATTGAATTTTTATTATTGATAGGAATTCTCTTGTTAGGACCATATGAATCAATTAAAAAAAAAACATCAGATTCATACTATAACCACGATGATTCAAAAAACCTTTAATCGAAATCCAAAAATTCCCTGAGTAAGAACTGAAGGATCATTACTTATTCAATGAATAGATATAATGAAAAATTTCAAGGAAACGTTTGTCCTTTGATCAAAATAAAGATAAGCTCCGGAAGCTTGAAAGAATGAAAATTATTCAATTTATTTTTACAACTCTTTGAAAAGTTTTTTAAGTCCGGTTGCGAGGTCTAAATATTTAGTATGAATCATAGTTCGAAGATTTTTAGAATCCATTTTCTATATTCCGTGCTCCAGATACTAGAATAAATATCTGACGGGATAAAACCATCTCTATCAAGATGACAGATCTATTTTATGTTCTGTACTTTCAATAGGATCAATTAAAACAAGCCACACACTCATATTCCGGAAATACAGAAACAAAGAAATTCCACGATCAAACTACCAAATCAAAATGGAATAGGCTAACAAACAATAAGAAATCTAAATGCTTAACTTTCCTTTCTATTGAAAAACTAACAAATTACTCGATTCTTGTGAATCTAATTCATAGAAATTCCGTCCAGTAAAATGGACGAATTATAAATCTCCAAAATAATAGATAGAAATACCGCAAATAGAGCCATTGCAACCCCCATCAAAGGAGTAGTTCCCCACCCCGGAGCGACTTTACCATATTCTGAATTTAATGGTTTCAATAAATCCCCTACAACAGTTCGTCTTGGACCAGATCTAGAATTATCCTCAACGGTTTGCGTAGCCATAAATACTATTTTTTATTCATTTAGATCTGTTGACTTTGTATACCATTCCGCTGTAAATATAAGGATCTTATCCTATAGATCTATTGTGATCTTGAAACTTTATAATTATAATAATGGAAACAGCAACCCTAATTGCCATCTCTATATCTGGTTTACTTGTAAGTTTTACTGGGTATGCCTTATATACTGCCTTTGGGCAACCCTCGCAACAACTAAGAGATCCATTTGAAGAACATGGGGACTAGTTGAAGTAATGAGCCCTCCATATTGGGGGCTCATTACTTCAATTAAGATATTAAAAAATTATTTGACCTTTTTCGTCGGAACTTTAGGGGGTTCTCTAAAAAAGATAGCGAAAAAAATAATTCCTAAAGTCGAGACTAAGAGGAATGTATAAACCAATGCTTCCATAGATTTGATCGTGGTTTCCAATTATAGCTTTCATACCTGTTTATTGAGGCTCATTTCCCAACAAATAAAATAAAAAGAGTAAATGCAATGATTGAAATAAAGATTTATCTAGTTCTCTATGTGAAATTCAAAATCATAAAAAAAGTCGAAAAAGAACAAAAGAATGTTAGACTACCTGTCTTTTTGTAGTTGGATCTCCAAGTTTTTGGAATGCTCCAAATTCTACTTGAGTATCTAAATCTGGGTCGATACCAGCAAAAACATCTCTGAACAAAGTTCTAGCACCATGCCAAATGTGCCCGAAAAAGAATAGCAGAGCAAATGAAGCATGTCCAAAAGTAAACCAACCCCTCGGGCTGCTACGAAAAACACCATCTGATTTCAAAGTAGCACGATCTAATTCAAAAATTTCACCCAATTGAGCACGTCTAGCATATTTTTTCACAGTAGCGGGATCGCTATAACTGACTCCATTAAGCTCACCACCATAGAACTCAACAGTTACGCCTACTTGTTCGACACTATATTTAGATTCTGCCCTTCGAAAAGGAACATCGGCTCTAACAATTCCGTCCCCGTCTACCAAAACAACCGGAAATGTTTCAAAAAAAGTAGGCATACGGCGTACAAAAAGTTCATGCCCCTCTTTATCTCTAAAGATAGGATGTCCCAACCAACCGACGGCTATTCCATCTCCATTGTCCATTGAACCTGCTCGAAATAATCCCCCTTTTGCTGGATTATTTCCGATGTAATCATAAAAAGCTAATTTTTCGGGAATTTTAGACCAAGCTTCTGATAAACTTTGATTTTCGGCTAGTCCAGCACCAACTCTTCGATATATTTCTTGCTGGAAGTATCCCTGATCCCATTGATAACGAGTAGGACCAAATAATTCAATGGGGGTTGTTGCTGAACCATACCACATAGTTCCAGCAACGACAAAAGCTGCAAAAAAGACAGCAGCAATACTGCTGGAAAGGACAGTTTCAATATTTCCCATACGTAATCCTTTATATAGACGTTGGGGTGGACGCACACTAAGATGGAAAAGACCCGCTAATATGCCCAACGTTCCTGCTGCAATATGATGAGAAGCTATTCCCCCCGGAACAAAAGGATCAAAACCTTCCACGCCCCACGCGGGATTTACGGATTGTATCCTCCCAGTTAGTCCATAAGGATCGGACACCCATATTCCAGGACCATACAATCCTGTTACATGAAATGCGCCAAAACCAAAACAAGCCACCCCTGCAAGAAATAAATGAATTCCAAAAATTTTGGGCAAATCCAAAGAAGGTTTTCCAGTACGTTCATCAGAAAAGATTTCTAGATCCCAATAAACCCAATGCCAAATAGCCGCTAAAAAGCACAAGCCCGAAAACACAATATGTGCTCCGGCCACACCTTCGTAACTCCAAATACCCGGATTCGTTATAGTCCCTCCTGTGATATTCCAACCGCCCCACGAATTGGTTATTCCTAAACGAGTCATGAAGGGTATAACGAACATACCCTGTCTCCACATTGGGTCAAGAACAGGGTCAGAGGGATCAAAAACTGCTAATTCATAGAGAGCCATCGAACCGGCCCAACCAGCAACCAGAGCTGTGTGCATTATATGAACAGAAAGCAAACGGCCTGGATCATTTAATACAACAGTATGAACACGATACCAAGGTAAACCCATGAAAATACCCCTTATATCAACAAAAAATAGACACTATGTAACTTTATTGCACTGGAAAAATTTATACTAAAGACTCTAGCCTTTCGTTAGATTCTCTCGGAAAATAGAACAATCATATTTGTAAAAATAAAAAGAAACAGATTTATTCTATACCCGATAAGTAACAATACGCAATGGTGGGGAGACGAGAGGGGTTGACAATTTTCTCTATGAATATTTAAATAAGTAAATGCAGACATATTCGCTTATCACCCCAATGACCCATTCGTAACAACTTTACTTTATTTAGTATTCCTTTTTTTATAAAAAAAAATGCAATATAAAAAAAGGAAATCATTTTTAACACGATAAGCTAATTCTTACGTTTCCACACTAAAGTTAGATATATGATTTTATTATTTCTCCATTTTATGCCCATTGGTGTTCCAAGAGTACCCTTTCGAAGCCCTGGGGAAGAAGATGCATCTTGGGTTGATATATAGTGCGACTTGTCAGATATAGTAGGTCATATGGGATTTACCCGTTTTCTCCCCCGGTCGAGATATCCTCTCTTTCACCCCCAAAAGAAGAATGATTGAATCATAAAAAATTTGGAGCGTGAAGTGTAATGAACTACAATTCTATCGATTTTTAGAGGGGGTATCCAGATTATTACTCGAAATTCATTCTGAATAATTTATGGTTGGCTTGATTGAACCAATAAAATAAAGTACCCAGGCTCTGTTTAGAAAAAACCAATTGGTAATTTATCTACGATCACCACTTCTATCATATCCGTATATTTTACAGAAAACATTAAATAAGAAATTCAGAAAAGGAAGAAGTTATAACAAAAATACATAGTATTGTAATATTTGTCCTATATGTGCAAATCCAAATCGGGCAGATCTTTACTCAGAGTAGAAAAGAAACCTAAAAGAATTGAAAAAGTCCATTCAGAAACAAGAAAATTACATTGTGATTGGGCTTCGATCTCGATGAAAGCAATACATCAATGAGAAGATAGTTCAATAAATGGAGTATATTATTATTATTTTTCTTTAAAAGTTCGAAGAAGTCCATTATGAAAAGAGGAAGAGGTTTAAAATCGACACATTGATTCCTTTTTTGCTTATATGATTTTTGGTGAACTGTATGCATCAAAAGGTGCATGTACGGCTCTTAAGGAAAAAAATTGAATCCTAATCAATCGACTTTATCGAGAAAGATTACTTTTTTTAGGTCAAGAGGTTGATAGTGAAATATCAAATCAACTTATTAGTCTTATGGTATATCTGAGTATAGAGGAAGAGAATAAAGATTTGTATCTGTTTCTAAATTCTCCGGGGGGGTGGGTAATACCCGGAATAGCTATTTATGATACTATGCAATTTGTACAACCAGATGTACAGACAGTATGTATGGGATTAGCCGCTTCAATGGGATCCTTTCTTTTGGCAGGAGGAGAAATTACCAAACGTCTAGCATTCCCTCACGCTTGGCGCCAATGATTCTTTTATTTGAGAATATATATAAAGACTATACCTTCGCCATAAAAACATTTAATAAGTAAAAATAGCATGGTATTTTGAATTCTATATGCAAATTTTTGTTTTTTAAATCATTCGATTATATATAGAAAGAGTAGTATGAAAAAGAGGGTATTTACAATTTTATCTGATCTATCAGGAACCTAGTTTAATTTGAGTGTCACAGACTTTTTTGTTTTTTTTTTCATACTAGAAAACTTTTAACAATTTTTATTTTAATTAGAAGAAAACATAACATATGAAAAAAAAAAAGAAACTTTCGGATTGTTGAATAACAAAATGATATAAAAAACAACGGAACCATCGTAGTATTTTTAAAAATATTCAAAAAAGAAAAAAGAAAGTTGGTTATTGTATTGTTTATTTTTTAAGGATCTGGATCCAAAAGACCCGGTAGATTTTGTACTTCTTTTTTCTTTGATGGAAAAAAAATTCATCGAAGAAAATACTCTATCCATAGAGGAAAAAAATGAATTGCATAGGTGGAAAAGCCGTATGCATCAATACAAAGAAAATGCTTGTACGGTTATTGAATATTATTTTTGCTCATTTATTTTCTTATTTGTATTTATCCCTTTTACCTTTATTTGGGAATAAGGACAATCTTTACCAATATAGGAGAAATCATTATCAAAATCTTTATCAAGATAGGGGAAATACTTATTAAGTTATAAAATCAGGGTAATGATCCACCAACCCGCTAGTTCTTTTTATGAGGCACAAACGGGAGAATTTATCCTGGAAGCGGAAGAGCTACTGAAAATGCGTGAAACTATCACAAGGGTTTATGTACAAAGAACGGGCAAACCTTTATGGGTTATATCCGAAGACATGGAAAGGGATGTTTTTATGTCAGCAGCAGAAGCCCAAGCTCACGGAATTGTAGATCTTGTAGCAGTTGAATAAAAAATCGGTGGCAAGGATTATTCTAAACTAAAAAAATACAGGATTTGATATTTCATTTTTTAATCTTCTTACTTTAATTTTAATATAATATTTTAATATAACATCTCTATTAGTTAATCTATTACTCTATTAGTTAATCTATTAATAGAATATAAGTAATATAGAATAAAAGTAATTCACGGTTAGGATAGATCTAAACCTACTCAATATATATATTACGACTTACCATGCCTACTATGAAACAACTTATTAGAAACACAAGACAGCCAATCCGAAACGTCACAAAATCCCCAGCTCTTCGGGGATGTCCTCAGCGCCGAGGAACATGTACCAGGGTGTATGTGCGACTCGTTCAGATCATATACTAAGAAAAAACCAATTTCATTTTTTCAGTATTGGTGATCAGTTAAGATAGTGTGAATGGGAAAACTACATTCACACTATCTTAACTTATATATATATATACATTCTTTACATTCTTCTATCTTATATCAAATTTATGGTTTCGATTGGTGCAAACCCAATAGTCTTAATTTACAATTTAAGATGAGAAGGACTTTCCCATCGGTAACAAATATAAAGTTACCCGTTAAGCGGAGAAAATACTATTTCAATTAAAAATAAAGTATGTCCTTAATGAATGAATTTTGATAGATTTTGTAAGAACGGAATAAGAGGGTCAGCTACCCAGCAAATTTTCAAAATTAAATACCGTTACTGTATAACTAGATTTCGTTGTGAAAAAATCTACTTACTAAATATTGGATGGGTAGAGCCAAAGAGTGTGAACTGTACAAGTTAACAATAACATTGATTAAATGAATATCAAATGAAAAGAAAAAAGGCTCCGGTGTATAGAGAGGACCTGCCCGTTTCTAAAAAAAATCATAGAAACGATGGAACCCACAAATTTTTTATATATGTCCTATTTCATTTACTATTACTATGTTTTTTGATATCTAGTATCAATACAATTTCTTATTTTGAGGTTCAATATTTAGAAAAAAAATATAAAAAATCGTGGTTGGGGAGGTTATAGTAGCAAGAGCCATTGGAATTTTTTTTTATACATTGGAAGAATCCATTTTTGTTATTAATAGACTAGGAAGAAGAAAAGAATAACTGAAAAATCAAACAGTTATTCATCAAAGATTTATTCAATGACCAGAATTAAACGAGGATATATAGCTCGGAAACGGAGGACAAAAATTCGTTTATTTACATCAAGCTTTCGCGGAGCTCATTCAAGACTTACTCGAACTATTACTCAACAGAAAATTAAAGCTTTGGTTTCAGCTCATCGGGATAGAGGTAGGAAAAAAAGAGATTTTCGTGGTTTATGGATTAGTCGAATAAATGCAGTAATTCGCGGGAATCCAAAAGTATATTCTATTTATAGTAATTTAATATATAGTCTATACACGAGGCAATTGCTTCTTAATCGTAAAATAGTTGCACAAATAGCTATATTAAAAGAGAATTGTCTTTTTATGATTGCCAATGATATCATAAAAACCAAAAATCCCCTTAGACTTTACTCCGGGAAAGTATAGAATAGAAATTTGTTTATTTTGATAACTTTATCATATGAATTTTTATCATATGATAAAGCTATCAAGATAAACAACCACGCTAAAAAAAAAAAAATTATTCTTTGTCACCGATTATCTTTTTTCTTACAACATAAAAACCCAAATTGAATTGTCGTAATTTTGAACAAAACATCAATCCATGTTTAATTCGAATCTAAATTCAAAATCAAATTTTGAATTATTAATTTCTATATTTTTTTTTTCTTAAAGTAGTAGTTCTAGCAGTCGACTCGCTTTTTTCAAATTGTTTTTCATTATTAAGAAAAGGTAACGAAGATAAAATACGAGCTTGTTTTATAGCAATTGTAATTAATCGTTGTTGTTTTAAGGTCAATCTATTTACGCGTCTGGATAATATTTTTCCTTGTTCACTAATAAATCGACTAATTAAACCCATGTTTTTATAATCAATTCGGTCCCCCGATTGGATCGGGGGCAAACGCCTACGAAAAGATCGCTTGGATTTAATAAAGAGTCGCTTAGATTTTTCCATGGTTTATTTATCCCTATTCCAAAAATCACATTTATTACAAGAAATACAATAAAGGATTTGTTTTTTTATTCTTCTTTTTTTTAATATATGTTCTTGTTGTTATTTTTTTAATATATGTTATATGTTGTTATATAATGATATTTGTATAGAATTCAACTGTAAATTATAGAATACAAATAGATCTATATAGATACGAAAAATAGATCATTTTACATGTTATGTTCTTTGGTTCGAAGGGTAACACGCAAGCGATCAATTTTCTCTATTTCTTTATTTCTGCGTGAATTATATGTTTGCAACAACGGGGACAGAATTTTCTCAATTCCAATCGACTAGGCGTATTGTGTCGATTCTTTTTAGTAAGATATCTAGAAATACCCGTTGATTCCTTATTAACACTCTTTTTATCACAACCGGTACACTCCAAAATAACAATTACTCGGATATCTTTACCTTTGGCCATGAACCTCCTTTGGGTTTTTAATTCACTTAACTCTTTTCTTTTCGGATTCGAATCTAAGAAAAAGAAAAGAACGAAAAAAACTAAAATAGAAATTAATAATTCGAAATCAAATTATGAAAGATTTCGTTCCAATTAAGATTAATATAGTACAAAAAAAAATACAATGATCTCGAACTATATTTCGTTTCGAATTGCAATACAGTATTTTAGTTTTTTTAATTAAGTATTTTTTATGATATTTTTGCCCCCACTCTATGAATTCCATTTCTATTTCTGCTTTCACTCTATTATTTATAGAAATGGAATTGAATTCTTAATTCAATTCCATTGAAGCCTGGACCAGATCCCGAGTTTCACTCCAAATTTGAATGAGGCCAAATTAACCTTTATTCTTTATCTTTCCTAACTTATTCTATTACAATTGTAAAAAAGAAGAAATAAAGAAGAGGAGATTAATTACATATATTTAATACTTAATTGGATCTATAATCTTCTTCACCCCCTCCCGTGTCAATAACTAGAATGAAAAAAAGGGGAATATCAATGCATCTGGAAAAAAACGATTGATCTCTATCAAGAGACCCGCCAAAGCCCCGAACCATAGAGTACTTACTACTGGTGCCACGGAAAGATATGTTTTTAGATCTCGCATTTCAAATCCCCCTTTTTAAGTCTTTTTTCTATATATATAATTTATTTGAATTTAATATTCTTTTTTCTTATTCTAAAGAATATTATTTCTTTTTCTTTAGAATATTTTTTTTTCTTTTTCATATTTCATATTCTATTGTATATTATAGTATAGGAAACTGAAAAAAATGGCAGAATAATATAGATATATATATATCTATATATCAACAGAGAAAAATGTGGAAAACAAGACAAAGATTCTTTACAATAACACTAGAAACAAATGGAAAAGGGATGTAGCGCAGCTTGGTAGCGCGTTTGTTTTGGGTACAAAATGTCACGGGTTCAAATCCTGTCATCCCTATCCCTAACTATTACTTATCATATGATATTCCGTATTATATGATATTCCGTATTATATGAGATGAGCAATAAAACGGGACCAATTGAAGACGAATTCCAATTGGACATACATACTGAATATCTATATGTATATATAGATATTGATATAGTTACATGCAAAATGTATTTGGATCTTATAAAATAATTTATGAAAACAAAGCGCTCTTAGTTCAGTTCGGTAGAACGCGGGTCTCCAAAACCCGATGTCGTAGGTTCAAATCCTACAGAGCGTGAAGGTTCAAATCCTACAGAACGTGATTCTAGTATTGTTCGACTGATAATTACACTGAAATAATTGAACGTTAAAAAGTCTGAATTTTATCCTTGTAGATTAGGATTAAAACAAAATAAATAGGGAATCTGCAAAAAAAGAGACAGTAATTAATCAAAGATCCAACTGATCACCTCGTCGGTATTGTAAATATGCAGTTACAAATAATCCAGCCAAAGTAATAGGAATTAAACCTAACACGATTCCAAATAGAAAAACTTCAATCATTTTTATTTGTTCGAAAGGTAAAAAGAAAGGTAATATCTATCCTTAAACATTAATCTGTATTGATCATGAATCTGAACGACCGAGAATTGTAAATTGACACAGTAAGGAACTATAGAATGTCTTATCCCAAAATTTACTATTCCTCTCAAAATTACAAATCAAATAAGTCGTATTTTACTCAGACCAATAAATAGAGATGAGGTTATAATTAAAACCGCTAGTAAAAAACCGAAATAACTAGTTATAGTGGGCATATAGAAGCTAAATGAAATATGTTCTTTTTATACATATGTTTATAAAGCACTTCCCTAAATTTCCATTTTTGAGAGAAAAAAGAAGATAAGAAAAAATACTACTTGAAAGATAGAATTGAAAATTGGAGATTCATCAATAAATTATTACAGACGAATAAAAAAAATATATAGTGACATAATTTAGAAATAAATTCATCATCTGTGACATCTACCCATCCTGTGATTCCAAATCAACAAATCAACTCATGAATTGAGTAAACTAATCTAATG